TGCATTTTCTAGCATTTGACTACGTACCACCAAAGGATTTTGTCGCCGACTGGAAAGGTAGCCCAGAAAGTTGATAGAATCTTTGTGTAAGTGGTTTATATGAACCCTTCCGGGTTGAGACCACACATGAAAATGCCATTGCCATAAATTGACAAAGTAATTTTTCCATTTATTCATCAGAAGGGGCGTATCTTTTGAAGCCAGAATGGCTTTTCCTTGATATCTAACATAATGCATGAAAAGATCCTTGTACAACCGTAAGATGTCCTGAAAACCATTAGCAAAGACTTCGACCAGATAGTCTACTTTTCCATAAAAATGGATTCGCTCAAGGAGGACTCCAGAAGATGTTAATCGTAAATGAGAAGATTGATTACGGAGAAAAAAGAAGAGGAATTCATATTCATATACATGAAAATTATATAGGAACAAGAAAAATCTTGGATTACTTGTTGAAAAACTGGAAATTGATTTCTTTGGAGTAATAAGGCTATTCCAATTAAAATACTCGTGAAGAAAGAATCGCAATAAATGTAAAGAAGAGGCATCTTTTACCCAGTAGCGAAAGGTTTGAACCAAGATTTCCGGGCGAATGGGGTGGGGTATTAGTACATCTAAGACATAATTTAAATGTGAGAAATTGTCCTCGAAAAAAGGAAATATGGAATGAATTGATTGGAAATTATGAGATTTCGCCATTTCTTTCCCTTCTAAGAAAGATACTAATTGGAGGGAAAATGGAATTTCCACAATGACTGCAAATCCCTCTGATATCATTTGAGAATACAAATTATTGTTGTGTCCAATAAATTGATTTGGGTTAGAATCATTAGCAGAAATACTCAAATGAATCTGTTGATACAACAAAGTAATTAAACGTTTCCCACTTAGTGAACTAGATTTATTATCATAACCCCCATTTTCCAACGAAATTGTCGATCTATTTAAACCATGATCCTGAGCAAGTGCATAAATATACTCCCGAAAAAGAAGTGGGTATAGGAAGTTATGTTGCTGAAATCCATCTAGTTCTAAATATATTTGAGATTTCTCCATTTGATTTGAAATTAGATTGAAACCTAAGGTAAAGGGTTTATTGGATTATCAAATGATACATTGGATTATCAAATGATACATAGTGCGATACAGTCAAAACAAGGTATTGTAGTAAAAAAAGTGGATACCTTGGAAATGGGTAGACTCATTACTGGATTCTCTATTCTTGCATTTTCATTTAATTTAATTGGTTTATGTTTGTTATAGTATAAACAGGTGGTTAGAAATCCTTTATTTTTTCAATCCAATCGCTCTTTTGATTTTGGAAAAAAGATATCCTTATCAATATACTGCTTTTTCTACACATTCATTTCCAACCCATAATAGGGACTAACTAATAATTAGGACTCATTAAAAAAATCGATAATCTACTCATCCCTTCCCCGCATTAGGAACTAATATCTTTTTAACGTTTAATTAGATCAGGGAATTATTCAAATTCAATTAAGAACAGAAGCTCGTTTCTTTTTATTTCCCTATAATTGGGACCATTAGGGCTCTATCCATTTATTCACTCGACCCAACTTTGAATTCAATTTTTTTGTTCCGTGCCAAGAATTCAAACCTGATTTTGAAGCGATTCAATCAGAATAAAATATTCTCAAAAGTTTCCATTGATACGACATGCTGGTTTTTCCATTCATTCCTTTCCGGATCAGTCGTGGTCTTACAAACTCTCCCGACAGTATGGACGAATCATTTGTTTCATAGAAATGTGTAAAAGATGCTAGCCGCACTTAAAAGCCGAGTACTCTACCGTTGAGTTAGCAACCCGAATAATTCAAATGTGTAGATACAATCGGAATAAAAAAAAGAAATTTCATTTCACAACGTAATCAAAATATTAAACTAGCAAGAAATCGAATAAAACAATTTTGAATCCATTCGGAACATAAAAAAAAAGACAAGACTTCTTGTATAACAGTAAATCCAGCGAACCCGTCAGTTATCAGTTAAATGAAGTAAAGAAAAAAACCAAACCTCTGGTACGGAGATAAATAGATCCGTTTATCCACGATTAAATTATAGTTGTTCGATACACTGTTGTCAATATGACTGTAAATGTTGAATAGTAATATTGAGAAAATAATGTAAAAAATACAATGGCGAAAACAAAAATTAGAAAATTAAATAAAGAGAAAAAAATTTAAAAAGCTTTTGAAAAAAAAAATAGAAAAGAAAGTTGAAAAAATAAATTAAAGAAAAAAATAAAAAGAAATATCAAGTTGATTCAATCAATCAATCAATATAAGTAAAATAAACAAGCTTAATCGCTTGTTTTGTGATTTATTAATTGATTTACAACGACAAATGACAAAACGCCCGATCTCGGTTGCAAGTAATGTAAATTTTTCTATTTCTCGACCCAATTACTTCATTATATTCATTTGATCTTTTTTCTATGCATTTGATATCAATAAAATTCTAGCAATAAAGTTGATTTTTTTGTCCTTATACTTCCAGAACATGATATTCTATGTCTATGGTAACAATATTAAAAAGGAATAATAAATAGATATGACTAGAACAAAAAAAGGGGACGCGGTAAAGAAGAAGAAAAAAGTTATACAAAACTAGATAGGAGTCACCCACACCCTCTTTTTTTGTTCTAGTCTTTAATTGAATTTCCTTTGATTAATATGAAGTTCCGTAAAAACCCCCGCTTTCTTTGAAATGTCATGAACCGTTCCTGTAGGTTGAGCGCCCTTATCAAGGAAATATAAAATAGCAGGAACGTTTAAATGGGTTTGATTATTTAGCGGATTATAAAACCCCACTTTCCGAAGATCTCTTCCTTCTCTTCGGGATCGAACATCAATTGCAACGATTCGATAAACAGCTCATTGGGATAGATGTAGATGAATACCCCCCCTAGAAACGTATAAGAAGTTTTCTCCTCGTACGGCTCGAGAAAAAATGATTAGAAGTTATGTCTATTAGAAATTTAAGTCCTTCTTTTTCGAAAACAAAAAAAAAAAGCATTCGTACTCTCATAACTCAAGTTGGATAACTTTCAAATAGCCCAAAAGAAAATCTTTAGGGATTTCATTTTTTGAGTGGTCTCTAACCCCCTTTTTGTTTGTCTCATTTCGAATCTATTTTTTGATTCTTCATTCCCATTCTGATCTAATTGTTGAGACAATTGAAAACGGTATTTCCTTGTTCCAGGATCCTTTCTTTATCTTTGCTTTGAATCATTGGGTTTAGACATTACTTCGGTGATCTTTAATCGTTTTTGTTTTCAAAAATGGCGGCAACACGCCCCTTTTTGCGATTTATTTCTATCAAAGAATCACACGACCAATTGGTTTCTGTACGATCCACCTTCCATCGAACAAGTTTTATCAATTACAACAAATTTTCGTTTTTTATTTCAAAATTGCTCGAATCGGATCCTTTCGATTTCTATATCGAAAATATATTTACGAAGTTTGTTCCAACTTATTGATTGGTATTAACCCTAGATCATTGCTCCTGCAAAATGACTAAACACTTTCTACTCGAGCTCCATCATGCCCTATTTACACTACAACCCACCAAAAAATGAGAATTGAGAATTCTAGTAAAACAGAACAAAGTATGTCGAGCCAAGAGCCCATTCATTCCTAGATAATAGAAAATAGAAAACGGTGGATGGAAAAAATCCACAGCTGATCATGTCCTTCAAGTCACACGTTGCTTTCTACCACATCGTTTCAAACGAAGTTTTACCATAACATTTTTCTAGTTTTAAACCGGTATGTAATTGATTCAATCATGGAATCATGAATAGTCATTGCTTTTATCAATACCCAGTACTTTTTCCTTCGATATGAAAGGAATAGCTAATTTATGAAGAAGAAATCTCAGTAAGAATTCGATTTCACTCTCTATTTTATTGCATCCATGCAATATTTCTTTTTATTTTTAAATAACTAAATAAAAAGAACACGAATAAAAAAAGAAGTTCTTTTTGAATCCACGTTGCATCTTCAAACGATTTGATAGAATAGATTCAACAACCTTACACTTCTTCGAGTACCAACGACTCATAAGAAACATTAAAAATATTTAACAGGCTCAAAAAAAAAAAAATCTTTTCAAAAAAAAAAAACGAAATAACGCTATCACTGAAATAGAAGGATGTGGATGTATGAAAGGACCCCGTCTCAATTGTTATTACATAGATTTGCAATTAAGAGCCAAACACAAAATACCCCCCAAAAAAAAAGGGGGGGTCAAAGAAAATCCATTCCATATGAAACTCGATATTGTATTTGTTAATGAGATTTGGACAGACACAATTGATATCTTCCATCGCTCACTAACTCATAGGACGCCCATTCCCAATCCAATACATTCCGGGGGGATGATGAATCATAAATGAAAAACAGGATCCTGTATTAATGCATTCTTTACTATTTTTTAGTTTACCCTAAACTAGTCTTAAGAAACTTAATTCCATTGATTGAATTCAAACTCTTGTGATCTATGTTCCTATTTTACTTGGATCACAAATGGATTCAGTTCCATTTTCTTGAATCCGATTCAATTTGTAAAAAGCATCTGATTGAGAGAAGAATTTTGAAAATTCAAAACAAAACAAGAAGTACATTTTATCAAAAGTTGTACTCTTAAATAGAAGAGAAGGTTGCCCAAAACGGAAATTGGGATTCTAATATATATAAGAGTCCGCTCTGGGACGGAAGGATTCGAACCTCCGAATAGCGGGACCAAAACCCGTTGCCTTACCACTTGGCCACGCCCCATTTCAATTTCTCTTCGATACTAATAAACACTAATATTGGCTGGTCGTCAATTCCCGGCAAAATTTCTATGGAATAAATTAGATCATTGTTTTAGTGTTAAGATTTTGAGACGAGTCGATGTAGAATTAAAGTCCATTTATTGATCATTACATATAATTCAATTAAGATATTGTATGAAAGTATGCCTTCTTCTATTCTCTTGTGAGAATTGAAGGATTTTTGTTTTGATTGGTTCGGTTCAAAGAAGTATTTTTTTTGTCTACCTTACTTACTTTCTTTTCTTCATTTTTAGCTTATATCAATAACATATTAATAACTCAATCAAAATACAATTATCTCCAAGAACAAAATATTTGTTATGCTTAATATCTTTAGTTTGATCTATATCTGTCTTAATTCTGCCCTTTATTCAAGTAGTTTTTTATTCGCCAAATTACCCGAGGCCTACGCTTTTTTGAATCCAATTGTAGATGTTATGCCAATAATACCAGTTCTTTTTTTTCTCTTAGCCTTTGTTTGGCAAGCTGCTGTAAGTTTTCGATAAGATCTTTAATACTGTCCTAGAAAAATTCATGATTTATTCAAGCTCGAGAAAAAAGATTTTAACAATTGATAAGACCAGATGAGTCTTACAATAGGAACGAACCCTCAATCCAAACAGTAAATTTCTTGAGCAAGCACGATAAGTTTCGATTCCCCCATTTCACGATTCTATTTTGACCTTTTTTCAATGAAAGACCTTATTAAAGTCGATCACAATATTGAATTCGAATTGTGTGAATTTATAAAAATTAAAACTCTTTTTTATTTCTATAAATTCGAAAAACCGATTCATTTCTTGGTGTCAAAATAGGATATGTAGTATAAAAATAGAGAATCTATTCCCCCCCCCCAAAAAAAAAAAGAAAAATTTGGAGATTATGTAATGCTTACTCTCAAACTCTTTGTTTACACCGTAGTTATATTCTTTGTTTCTCTCTTCATCTTCGGCTTTCTATCTAATGATCCAGGACGGAATCCTGGACGTGAAGACTAAAAAAAAATAAGAAGGTTTTCTTTGCTTTATTCTGATAAATGTTCTTAGGATTTTATTTTATCTATTCCACATCTCTAACTAGTCAAATAAAAAAGCAAAAGGGTTCGCTAAATTCGAATTTGAAAGATACCAAGCCATCGACGAAAACGGAAAGAGAGGGATTCGAACCCTCGGTACGAATAGCTCGTACAACGGATTAGCAATCCGATGCTTTAATCCACTCAGCCATCTCTCCTAATTGAAAAAAGATAATTACTATGTTACATTCCACAAAAAACAATGCTTAAAAAAAAAAAACGCCCTTCTTTACTTTAATTTACTTTAACTTTATTACTAAATTACTAAAATTACTAAAACTTTATTACTAACTTTATTGCTATTGTATTTTGTATTGTATTATACAGATAGATACAACTTTTATCAGCAATTTCATTTTTCATTTTTTTTATTTACTTTTACTGGAAACAAAAGAAAAGGGGAACGATGGAGTTTTGCACAATTCATTTTTGGTATGGCTTAAATTGTTTTTTCAAGCCAAATTTGTCAAAATTCCTTCAAGAACCGAATTTTTTATTTTATTTAATTTTTTTTAGTTATTAAATTTCGTTTAGTTTAAAAAACGAAATAAGTCCTTCTTTACTAATTTCATTAAGACTCCTGAGAAACACATCAACACTCTAATCTCTAATTTGCATTTCATGGTTGTTTTTTTTATTTCTATCCTATTTTGATTACGCCCGATTCCCTTGTTCGACAAAAGGCCTGTTTATGTTATATACAATAATCGTATTGTGGCGGGTATAGTTTAGTGGTAAAAGTGCGATTCGTTCTATTAAGCCCCTTAATAGTTAAGGGGTCCCTCAGTTTAATTCATATTCCGATTAAAAACTTTATTTCTTAAAAAGATTTCATTTGAACCCTTTACCTCTAAATGAAAGATTCGAGGAAGAATATCCATTCTCGTGATTTGTATCCAAGGGTAAATTCGAAATTGAAAATTTGGATTATGAAATTACGAAACAAAATTTTTTTGAATTTCGAATTGGATCAACCTTTCCAATTGAATAAGTAGAAGTAAGGGATCCATGGATAAAGATAGAAAAGAAAAGTCTATTTCCAATCGTAACTAAATCTTCAATTTTTGGTTTGTATAGGGTAGATTGAAGCAAAATAGCTATTAAACGGAAAAGATAACTTTGGTTTACTAGAGACATCGTCATATTCATATTCTACTTTTTTATTTTAGCTCGAGAGAAAGAAAATACTTTTCCTAAGGATTCTTTCAAATAGAAATAGAGAACGAAGTAACTAGAAAGATTGGGATTGTTATAACGGTACTCTTCTAGAGGGATCGTCTAGAAAGCGAATTGTTTTGAATGCATTCAGACAAAAAAGCTGACATAGATGTTATGGGTCGAATTTTTATATTTCGTTCCCGTCTTATATCTTGGGAATTTTTCCATCTTCCATAAAGGAGCCGAATGAAACCAAAGTTTCATGTTCGGTTTTGAATTAGAGGCGTTAAAAATGGTGAATTGACGTCGACTATAACCCATAGCCTTCCAAGCTAACGATGCGGGTTCGATTCCCGCTACCCGCTCCATATGATAATTCTATCAATAATTACGTATTCAATTCAGTGATGCATTAATTCAAATT